GTCGTTGGCAAAGGGGGAAGTTCTTTTCACCCGAACAGACTGAACTCAAGACTTCATATAGGTCGATTGAAGGTTCAGCAGGTTAGAAAGAATCCGTTCCATGGCGGTTTTCTTCAACTAGTGCCCGTTCCGTTGCGCGCCGTGCTCCGCTTGAAGAAGCTTAACAAGGGCTTGACGGGGGCTTGCCGAAAAAATGGCTGCTGTGGGAACTCCGGCCAAGTAGGTCAGTGAATGTCTTCCCCGATCCGTTGCTGAACCTACTGCTATTGGTTTGGTTCACTTCGCGCCTGAACCTGTCGATGAAGAAGTGGCTTTGAGCCCTTGGTATGTCTTTGGCATTGGCAAAGGACAAGGATTTTAGAATAGATCTAGCTCCTTCCTCGGTTGAGCCTTTTCGCCTCTCTCCCGGTCGGTGGTTGAGCGACTTGAAGCTTCTTCTGCTGAAACTGCTAATGTGGCTGACCTAGATGTGGCATCTCTTGCCGCCCATTAACCTAATGAATCTGTTTGGGACGCTTAGGCCTCTCCTTCTCCTGAAATGAAATCGGCCGGAACTTCAAATTGCATATCTAAGGTAGTTTAGACCTCCGACATGATAGACTCTTCCCCCGTGAAGAAAGGGAGTGCTTGATCTGGGAGATCCTCCATAAAGGGAGCCTTAGAAGACGAACTTGAACTAAAGCCATTTGCTATGGAGTCTCGGTCTTTTGCTCTTCTTGTGATTTTGAACCTGAGCAAGCTTCTTCATGAGTTGAGATCCTTCTATCTTAGGATGCCTTAGACCTGGGGCAAATCCCTAATTAAGTCGATATGAAAGCCTCTCATCTTCTCTTAAAGAGGGACTGAAGCCATCACCCTTTTTGGATACGTATCCCCTGTAGCTATGTAAGAAAGAGAGAGAGTTAACAAGCAATGAATGGATAAGTGGAATCACCCCTCTCACTCTAGAATTTCAACGAGCGTAAGCTCGTGCCAAAGGGGTAGGTAGAAAGTGCTAGATGGTCTTACTAGTTGTTCCAATGCCCCACTCATAATCATAACAGGCATGTGCGATCGCTCTCTTCTTTTCTTTAAGGAGATCCGTCTATAGGACCCCATGCTCTATTCTAGCTTCTAGTGGACAAACTGCTACTCAACCTGGATTGCTGACTGGATCCTGTCTCTACAAGAGAAGATATAATTCTCTCTTTGGCCGAATGGGTCGGGATTCCCATCTTAGAAGAAAGATGTTGAGAGAGCAAACCGAAGAAGGTCTCACAGTAGTCGGGCTTAGCCGATCAGGAGCGCGGGGATCTAAAAGGAGATGCAATTTACTTTAGTGAAGAATCAGCCTCTCTTTTGAATTCATGAGAATCCTAATTCTAACTGTGGTGCCCTCTGGCAGTAGATTCCATCTCTCCTCTTCTTGATCTGGCATGAAAACTTGGTAATCCTACGTTTGAGAAGAGCACGCTTGGAGGATATACTATAGATGCTTCTTGGTATTAGTAATAGGTATAGCCAGTACGATAGGCTATAGGTGGTCGAAGTCTTGGGGCTTTGATTGACTAAAAGTAAAATCCCGAATTGAATCACTTGACTTGATCTCGCGCAATCAATTTCTCTCATTTCCGTATCAATTGTATCGATGCATCCTTGATGGGCTAGGTTAAGTTCAGTGCTCTCTTTATGAAGCACGAAGTTGACTACCTGCTCTCGACTTACTTGGAAATCCGGTTGGTAATAGACCCATCGAAGTAGAGCAGCAAGAGAGATAGGCAAAGGGGAGGGGAAGTCTTTGAATATGTTGGCTTGAGGATTCCAAGCTTACATTTTTAGTAATCGGCCAAGGCTCCATTAAGACCCGGATCCCGAATGAATCCTCCGTGCTTGTGGATGAGTGTACCGGGCTGGATGGACCGGAAGGAGCCGGAAGAGGAAGTCCCCCAGAAAGAACACTACAAACCAAAAGAGAGGGGAAAAGAGAACCCAAAAAAATACCAAAGTGAGAAAAAAAGTAGATTCGAAAATAAAAGAAAAAGAAAGAGATTATTACCTTAGAGCTTGTCCAATACCACCAGTACCAGAAACGCATCTCCTTTCAGAGACAGAGGAGACTGCTTTAGAAGCAAGGCTTAGATTACCAGATCCTGGACACAATCTTCCTAGAGATGGAGAGCCCCTTGCCTCGCCTTTTCTAGCCTCTCCTTCTTGCTTGCTTACCTAGCTCTTGTCTTAGTGACTCTTCCTCTTTTCTAGGTTTTTCTGAGTGTTAAAACGGTAGATTTTTCATTTGCCAATGAATTCCCCGATTCGGTCAATAATGGGATTCTTGGCTAGAGAAAGGTTCTGTGACATGGACGCCCATCCCAACTCGGTCGGTCGGTTGGCCCACCTAACAGATGATGATATTCTCGATCGATTTGATCTAATTTTGAAAAGTCTTTCTCACTATTCAGAACAGTGGAGCTTTCGATCAAGATGTTCTCGCCTCCCCCGTTTGGGCTCTCGCTCGAATCGGAACCTTTATGCGTTGGTAGGCTTTCGACTCAATCTACTAGCCTACCTATCGGGGGCCAATAAAAGAAAAAGTTTGCGCATGGGCTCATCATCTGATGCAGAACCGATGCGAGAGGGGGGGAGAAGCGGGGATTGATAGCTTTCAAGAACCAGCGGAAAGGAAAGAGTTGTTCCCTGCATTCCTTCCTTTCCAAAGATAGTAATTCGTTTTGTTTGGGCTGGCATAAAAGATTTGATTGAATTCCTTGCCTCACCCTGAGATGAGAGGGAAGGTAGATTTGACTCGAATCCTGGACCTGATCTTTAATCCTACACCGGTTAATGATGCGATGGGATAATTTTTCATTTTTTCATCAATGCTGGCCCAGTCGAGGCTCGTCCATGCCCAATCCCAATGGAAAAACCTTCGATTTGCCCCTAGCTCTATAATCCACCCTCCCCAGTCCCTGAAAGCCCTCCCGGGGGCCTAGCCCTCTTTCTCAACTCGAGTCTTAAGTTCAGCGGCTTTCATCGTTGACGAACACCTGCGCTAATAAGACAAAGAAATGGGGAGTCTATGCCTTGAATGAATCAGTAACAACGGATTAGTGGAATGAGGGATCAAGAGACGGATAGGGGGGGAATGGCCTATCAATCATTGGTGGACCTTCCCTTGAACCAGTCACGGAGCTCTCAACTGAGTTGTTTAGGTTCTTGAATTCCATCTCTAGTTGGGGGTTTCGGTTCGAAGGTTATAAAATTTGGTGCGGGTTCATCTCTCTCGACCTGTTCAGGTTCAAGGGAGGGTGATCGAGGGGACCCAGACTTTAGATCTCTTCTCTATGGCGGGAGGTTTCTTTCGTATCCAGAGTGTGTTGGGGAGGCCAGGGAAGACGGATTGGATCGAGAGGCGATGCTTATGCCTCTTCTTTCTCGATAGGATTCCCATCATTTGCAGTCTCCGGCGAAGGAGACAAGGGCGAGGCACCGAACATGTTCTATCCTCAACCTCCATCCGTCATTAGTAATCTCAATTCGCCTTTCCTATTCACTAGTACACTGCGCGCTACAACTAGCAGCCCCTTTACTAGTAAGGGAAAACGCTAGCGCGCTAGCTAGCTACTTATACTTATAGTTATAGCCCCTACTTCATTTATGGGATATTTGAAGAAGCCTGCTGAAAAACAGAAGCGCGCAACGGCTGATGAAAAGCCAGCAACTTGTTAGGAGTAGGTTTTGGCTTGCCCCTTTCTATGTTATTAGTAAGATAGGTTTGGAACCCTATACAAGGGGCTGCTTGCTGCTCACCCCTCTCTCTAAAGGGGCTTCTGCACTCCACTCGTTACCACTAAACGACGAAGCCAGGAGCGGAAGGAGGGACTTGAACCCTCAACCTCAGCCTTGGCAAGGCTATGCTCTACCATTAAGCTATTTCCGCCAGCTACGGTAGTGGCGAAGCACTACTGAGCAATTCACGTATCACTTGATACGGACGACTTCTTTTTTTCCGCCGGACCAAAGTCTTGACCTCCGATCGAGCTACGAACACGAGCAGGTAGGCGGCTAGGGGGGGCTGCCTTTTCAAGAAATCTCCGACCGCTCAGTGCCGCTATTGGTGCGAGTTGTAAGGAGTCTTGGTCTCGAGTCAAGCTGGGGCGTCATTTCATTCTCGTAACGGGAATGAGTGCACCGCAAGACCAGACAAGTTGCTCCCTCGCCTCGCAGCGGCGGCATCTGTCTTTTAAGTGAAGTCATTTCCTCATATGGCTCCTCTTATTCTACGATAATCCAAACTGCAGCTCCACGAGGATGAGGTTGACGGTTCGTGGGTGGAATCTCCCTCCCTATCCGACGCCAAGTTCAGAAACCCCCGCCAATTCCCGGAGCTTGAAGATGTGACTTCCTTGTCGCCCCCCGAAGACACAGGCGCGGAGCCCGATGTAGCACTCATATTATAGTAAGCCCAGGTGATATAGGGCAGCTGACATTAGAGCAAGGCAGTAAGCTTCCGACCAGCAAGAAAACTAAGGATATTGCGACCTCTCCTTGTAAAGGACGGGTCTGGTAAAAAAGTTGCAAAGTGACTCTCAACAAATAAGTTTGTCGAATCCTGTTATCCGAAAGTGCACTTCACGAGCTCTCTTTCAAGGAATAGCAAGAAGATGATCAAGAAGAAAGAGACTCCTTCCTGTACTTTTAGTGATGAACTAAACGAGAACTGTGGTTGATTGTTGACCAACGTAAAGCATGGGAGAAAGATGTAAATTTTAAAGAAAGACGAGACACTATGAACCCACCACCGAACACCAAAGAAATCTCGGCAAGCAGTTGATAAAGAAAAGTACACGCAACTAGCGAATTCAAGGTAGTGCTATCTACGGTACAATCCAAAACTAAGCAAAGAGCTTTCTTCTCTTAAGATATTCTATCTCGAGTTACCGTCGCATCAACAGGAAAGAGATGACGAGCCTACTCTATTATAGGATACCACTCGCCATGGATGATTCGATTCCAAAGAAAGGGGAAGAAGGGCCTATACATGATCCATTTCTGATGCATGAGATAAGGATTCGATACTGCTCACGAATAGGAGTTCTACGCTTGTGAACCAAGACGCTTCTCTTTCTTTCTTCTCTCCCTTACCTTATTCATTAGGGCCATTTCTGATGATTGAACCTTTCCTGAGTCAGTGAGAAAGCTCTGCTTTAAGCCTTTCTTCAGAGTTCTAGCAAGCCCTTCTTTGACCGGGCATTTCTGCGAGTTGATTCTACACCCATTTCTGGGTATTTTCTGCCACATCTCATACCCGTAGTACCGGGTCTTGACCACGTAATCAAAGGCGTTAAAAGGTCTCTGAAGTTGAATATTTTTTATGTGCAGGACCTTCCGCTTTCACACTTGAGAAAAAAAAATATATATAGCTAGCGACTTAGTAGGTCTATGGCCTGCCCCCGCAACAAGTACTAGCGTATAGCATAACCAAATGGAAATGTGGCTGGACTCAGAAAGAAAGGAGGAATCGAGATTTCAGGCTTGTAGAAAGAATCACTCACCTCACGAGGACGTTGGCCGGGTGGAATCTAAGAGAAATTCTAATCAAATACGAGCGTATTCTTAAAAGAAATTCCCAGGGAATCTCCGCAAGAACTAGTCGGGCGCCTTCTCCTTCTAGGATCAAGATTCAGTGTCAAGATGAAGGGCGGTATCACATTCACTTGCTTGCCACCCCTTTTATCCTTTCTCCCCCCTCCGGTCGCCTCGTTACCTTTTTTGCTTTATCACATTGACTTCTTTCTGCTTTTTCACTCCTCCAAATATATACTTGCCTTTGTACTGATTTGAATATAGGTAGGAAGGCTTAGTGGAAGGGCGGCACCCTCTTCAGAGGTGCCCGAGGGGCACGGTCTCTGTCTTTGACTTGGCCTTCGGCCTTGAGAACACAATGATTTCGGACTTTATCTTTTCCGAGCCTTACTAGGCGCGTATTGCTTTCTTGTCTTTTCTGGCTTGAGGTCTATATAGACGATCTGACTCTTTGTCAAGTTAGAGTAAGAATTCTCCTAAAGTTTGTGATAGCGGTTAGTGGAACGTGCAAGATAGGGCCAGCTAGGAGCTCCGCTTTACTTTACGAAGCTTCTCCCTTCTCCGCTTAACGCTTTTTGGCCTACTCTTCCCTTACGGAAAAGCAGAGATTCTACGACGACCTTAGCCCGAAAAGGACTCTCTTCAAGAGCCTACATCTCGGTACAGCGCTTGACGCAAAGAGTGTATTCTTCGACCTGAACTCGAGTGCCTTAGGGCTATTACCCAAAGAAGAGAAAGATTTACTTTCCTTAATCATTGCAAAGGCAAACCGTAAGATTCAAGAGAAGTTGTGATCTCAACAGCGGAAAGCAGAATTCTATTGTTTGGAAAGCCCCTTTACTCCACTGAATCAACTTTCTCTGGCATAGCTGCAATCTCTGAACTAGTTGGTGACTGAAAGAGCCCTGAGCTGGCTGCTGCCAACTATCTTCTATAACCTTTGCACAATCTTCATCATCTACCCACATACTCTCAAATTTGCCTTGCTTAATCATCCAACAGATGATGAAGCATTAGAATTCTTAGGAGTGAACATACCGGATGAAGAAGACTGAGAGGACACAGTACCACGGTTCTGATTGGGAGTAGTAGATGAATTTACCGTGCCTTGAGAGTACTGCTGCTGTTGCTGTGAATAACCAGACCGAGAACCCCAATTGTTTCTGTTTCGGTTTTGCTGTGAATAACCGGAATTGGTTCCACCACGGCCGCCATTGCGACCACCTCCACGGCCATCATGTCTGCCATTTCTGTTACGATTGTGCCAGCAGAGGAAGCCACGGCCTGATCAGAATTAGAAGCATTCTGAATGTCTTTCGCTGCTCTTGATGCAGCAATTTAGCCCTCAACTGCGCAAAGGATGGAAGTTCTTTCATATTGGTAATGGTCGTGACAAAGGCCTCATATTCAAGAGGCAACCCATGCAAGGGGACCGATAGGGACAAATCTTTGTTTGAAATTGGCGACAGTCAAGGAATCAACAATTTCCTTCAACTCGCGGAGATAAACCACCACGGTTTGCCTTTGCGATGATTAAGCAAGGCAAATTTGAGCTGCCCTGATTCGATCAATAATGGGCAGTAGATTGATCAACAAAGCGTTGTTCGAGAGCCAACCATACCTCAAGTCTGCAAGTCATAGACCTCAATAAGAAAGTCCTTGGTGAGTGTGGCGTTGAGCCAAGAACGCACACTCTGATCAGTCTTGACCCAGGCAGAATAACCCGGATTAGGAATTGTGCGACCCTCAGCATCACATAAATATTGCACTGGACATGGAAAACTGCCATCCACATAACCCAATAGATCATTGCTAACGAGCACAGGCATAAACTGAGACTTCCATAACAGGTAATTCGTATGATCCAACTTGATAGATACCAAGTGTGTGCAGCCAAGCCAAGAGTGGGGCAGAGGGGAAAGACCAACTTCCCTCTAGTCTGATGGATTGCTTTCTCTTGCGCATTAATGAATAGATCGAGAAATTGCGTATGAAAGGTTTATGGTCTATCTGATCTATCTAGTACGATCGATCAAGTCATTCAGTACAGTCTCTTCGCTAGGTGTTTATGGAATTATTATAGCAGGTCGGTCTAGGTAGTTGATATTGCTCCTGATAAATTCGTTCTTTCGTTTGTGCATCTTTTCAAATTGTTTTTGAGTTCAAAGAAGACGCCTCCAACTACTTAGGGGAACCTACTCTTCTTCGGTTTCAGAATCGGTTGATGAACAAGAATAATCTATTGCCTCCACTTCAATACATTACAAAGAAGCTAGTCGCTAGTTCAAATAGGCATTCCCCAGCCGGCAATCATATTAAGAGTAGGAGCTCGTTCATCAACCTGTGAACGGAAAGACCAAAAAAGTTCAGAAACTGTACAAGAGCGAGCCAAAAACTTGACCTCTCTACCTATTCCCTTAAACAGACAGGCACAACAGTTGGTATTGGCTTATTCCCGCACCTGTACGATTGATTGCTTCAAGGCTTTTTCCTTTCTAATGCTACGAAGTTCTATTATTACTATCCTATGCGGGGGAGGTTGGATAACCGATGCCCCGGTGACTGGTGTAGCGCCCAGTTGAGGCTTGTTCGTTTGGACTGCCAAACTAGATGGTAGCGTGATCGAAGCCCAGATTGCGTGATTGTTCGAACGGGGTACCGTGACGTGGATAGGTCCGTTCAACCATCCATGTTTTCCGGCCGATGTCCGCTTTGGTGAGAGGTATGGCTTGCCAAGGTTGGGGGGCATTCAACTCAAGGAATTACGTATGTGAACACGAGTCTTGATTCAGCCTTATACGGAGAGGGCTATTATCCCAGGTTAGTCTGCTAAGTCTGCTCCGGAGGAACTATCCGATACAACAGACGCATTCCCATCTGAACCAAGAGATTCCTTTTCTCCCGAAGCTGCTTGTCCCGAAACCACATTTCTCGAAGCCGCATCCCCAGCCGAAGACGCAGAAAGAGATACCGATTCTCCATCGGCGGAATCCAACCGAATCAAATAATAAGGAATATTGAACAGAAGCACCCCAATCCCCATACGAATCGGCGGACGCCTAACCAACGGATCCCGTTTCTCTCGAACCAACATATCCTGCTCTTTCTCACGAATCTTAAGCCAATAGAATAGGGCTTTTTCTTGTTGTTGGCTTGGCTCGGTTAACATGTTGAACTAGGTCCGTCCGTCCCTAAAGAAGAAGTCTAATGGGAAGAGGGCTAAGCTCAGCTCGCGTACTTCGGTGATCTCGGGCAAGGTCTGGTCGAGGGGATCAAACACATGCATGGTCAACAAGCGTGGTCATAAGCAAAGCTTAGTCCATGTTTTCGTAGCCGTCGGTATATGGAATAAGCTAGTAAGGTGGAGGACAGGCGGCTCGGTGCTCATGGTGATCGCTCGGCTCACTCATAGGTTATTCGGAGTCCGGATTTCGAGCTAGCTCCCAATCATGCCTTCCCAAATAAAGATTCATTCAGTCTTTTTCTAGTCTGGAAGAAAAAGTTCCGCCCAATCTTTTGATAGTATGTAAGCACCCGACCTCTCCAGTGATTCCGATCAGACGAAGCTTTGATCAGCAGAACTGGCATCTGTCTGCCGGATCGGTAGCGCTGCTAGTGGCCATTATAGGCAGGTTGATCCATCGGTAGCAAGGCCAGATGCATAAGCGCATCACTTCAGCGGCATACCTTCAGGATCGAGATTGAATTTCTAACATAAGTAGCGAGGTTGACCGGGTAGTTTCATCAGTTGCAGAGGAAAAGACAGATCCTCCAGGTGTGTGTGGATTCAGTCAGTTCCATATCCAGCCGCTGTTCGATAGGTCCTTCAATCATCGAGTACACTATCGACTTCCCACACTTCTCATGACAACATCACCGATCTTTGGCGCTTATGGGAGGCCTACGATGCGTGGGATCAACATCCAGTGGTTTTTTCAAACATGTTTTTGATGCATGGAGGGGATATAATACTTACCTTTATACTTACCTCTTATCTTGAAGGAGAGTGCTCGCTTTTTGAATCTTCAGTAGGGGCGAATAAATCAATCATTTCTAAGTTGCAATCGAAAAAATGCTTAGTCATTGAGTCTTGACTCCCCTGCATCTTGTTCATTTTCTTTCTTGATGCTCGTGTCAGGGGAGGTTAATAATAACAAAAGGAAAACGGAAAGCCGGACAAATGGCTTGTCCTCAGCACCAAAAAAGAAAAGAAAAAAAAACAGAAAAATGACCCTGCTTCTACTGCCGAGTCTACTCCTGTCCTTCGAATGAGTTGAAAGGCCCTTGCCTTATCACAAGGCTTGTGTGCTGTGCCTTCTAGCAACTAAGCACTCGGACAAAAAAAACTGAAGAACGTAGAAAGAGAAAAACCAAACCTTACATCTAATTTCAAGAAGCAAAGATCAAGACAATCCTACTTACAGAGATAAGACTCGTAATGGAAAGACCCACCTCCACAAGCCTAAACTCGTGTGGATGTCTCCCCAACCTTGGAGGAGGCCCGATCCACGAGACCATCCCATCTCAAGGTTGGGAACAAGACGGATATGCCAATGGCGTCTATCAGAGAGTGGTTTCCTGGATTGGTTGGTTTGAGGAGTTCAGGCGTTAAGAGAAATGACAGTATCTTGATCCTCTATCCCGGACCATTCCATTCACCTAGTATCATTCTTCATCTCCGACGGCTAGGAAATTCGATGAGTCATCGTAGGGGCTTCTTTCTTTTACTTCAAGCAAACCCTCCAAAAAATCCAGATCGGAAAATTGCGTAGATTGAGATGCAGCTCTTTGGTCTCCACTTGGGTCAGCAGTTGAACTCGTTGCCGAAGACCTTGAAGCTGCTCTTGCTGACTTCCTTCCCGTGGGACTTTCCCTCGTCAACTGGGGAAATGGGCTCCGATCCTCTTTCTATTCTATAGCTGTCTATTGAATAGAGGTCGGTGCCAGTGGAAGAATGGAATCAAGAATCCATTGAGCTGCTCCTTCTGCTTGTCGTTCGAGTGCTGGAAAAAAACATATAGCCGCTGCTTCCATAAAAGCTCATCTGATTCCTGAATCTGGTTCGCTCCTCCCGTTCTTGGGTAAGCAGTCTCACTCCTCTCCTTTTAGTCGAGCGTATTTTCATCTCCTCCCACCGCTACTGGTGCAAGAACATCAGTTGACTTTGAAGCTTCGATCGTAGGATCGTTTTAACCATTTTATGTTATTTCTTGATCGAAATGAAAATCCCCACCTACTGGTTCTCAATCTTATTAAGCATTAACAAATGGGACAGATCTGGCAGTTAAAACATTGGTACAGGCCCCACTTTCACCACTCGATCGGGACAAAGAGCAGGTACTAGTAATTAACCTACTTACCGCCCTGCTGATTCGAAAGAACTCCGCGACACGGACTTTGGGGAAAGAAGGGAAGGATTGATTGCCCCAGAAAGACTGGAGTACAACGTAACCAAAGTAGGACTATTCCAGCGGACTAGAAAGTTCTTCTATTACGATCTTTCCTATGATTACTCACAATGGATCTCGCATGAAGCTCGGATTTGTGTGTGTGGAAGTGGTGCCAGGCAAGGTTTCGGATAACCACGTGTCATTGACAACTTTTCTACTCTTTCCACTGGAAAGATAGGAGATGTTTTCTAGCCAGAAACGGCTGTGGTTGGGTGGACTGCTCCACATCTTACTATACACTATACCTAAGAACCTAGTTCATATCGAGACTCGGAATTATATGATCCGATATGCAAATTCTCGTTCTTGAGAGGATGTGGCAGAAGAACCATAACCTGAGAGATTGGCTTTCGGGTCCACTGCAGTAGAAAGCTTGGCTAGCGTAGATACGGATCCTCGCGAATCGACATCTTCAAAGGTCGTTCTGTAGGAAAAATGACGCGTTACTGAACATTCAGAATATCGGGCTGATACCGGTGTTGACAAATGGGAATTGGCTCGAACGGAGGAAACGCTGAGGAGATCTCGTTTTTAATGCGACCCATGGATCAGAAAATACCTAATAAGAGGGATTCCGTGGGCCTACTTTCCTTTCCGAGTAACTGACAGTCACAGGACTTGGAAACGACCAAAAGAAGAAATAGGAAATTCCTATTCGTGCATCAATAAGAGGAAGGGTCCACGAATCATATGGAATTTCATCCCAAGCCAGCAACTGAGAAAACAGCGGATCTTGGTGCTACTGTCGCAAACCCATAACATTGAAAGCTGGGTGGCGGTGATAAAGAGGGGTCATGCATTTACAGAATTCCTCATTGGTCTCGCAGCTACCGATGGAATATGACCAAAAACAACTGGGAATTTCACTTCAAAGGTGGGTTCCCTTCTGGGATATTGAATGCCATAGATTTTTTGTTATCTCTGCAAGCAACTAACTCCTAGTGCCGCTGAAACATAATTTAGTTGAAAGCTAACCGTCCCAAGTGAACCTTTCGGGGTGAAGAGCATATTGAGCGAGAGGTCTTCCTTGTGGTCAATCTCTCTAGTACTCTTTGATAAAGGTAGTCTGGGAAGACTGACTGAAAGGGCTCTTATCCGTATTGGTTCGTTCTTTCCTCCATTCTCTGAGCGAAGAAAGCGCAGTCTTTCAAAGGGGTCTTTTGCTCCTATCGTAAAGGCTGTTTCAACTCGATCTAGCGACCGTAGGAAGGGGGAGCATTCGAACCATAGAAATTGGTTTTATCCTCTTTTCTGGCACTTATCCTTCGCCCGATTCGACATCGGAAGAAGCCCCACTATACTAGATTGTTGCAATTTGGGTGTGGGATCCATCAATGGCTAGACGCACTTAACTTTACTATCGTACGTCCGGTCGGTGGCAGGAATTACTGAAAAGGCCTTCTTGCTCTCACCTGACGAGCTAGCTTCGCCTGAGGCTCTTGTGGCTGCTGCTACTAAACTTGGTGCTCTTGCTTCGGTCGATCGAAGAAAGATGGTGTCAGTGACCGGAGAAGGTCCCTCTTTCTTTAGAGAATTACCGTGGTCGTGAAGCTTCCCTTCCATGCCATGTCTCTTTCTCTGAGATACGATAACAGAAGATAGGGAGTTGGAAAAGCTGCTAAGGGACCCACCAACACAGGAATTTAAAGAGGTGCAGGAGCGTAAAGCCACTCGACTATCAGCTTAGAGCATGGAATGGGGGTTCTCCTTTCTGAGGGGGAAAAGTCTTCACCTGAACCGACCTGTCCACTTTAAAAATGAGTTTCTCAGCTGATCTACGACCACCCTCATCTATTACGGTACGGAAAAATCAATGGCACCAGAGGAAAAAAAGTCCAGAGAATGGAATGTCAGTTAGGGAACAGTAGTCAGACGCAGACCAGCGCAGGTGGGCGCCACAGCTGTCTTCCTCCCTGTGATATCACACAAGAGGTTTGGAACCTTTAGGTTTTAATCCTTCAAATCAAACAGTTTTTGTGTGTTTTTTTTGTTTTGTCTTAGTTCTGTCTAGCGATTCCTTTAAATAAATATGTCCTACGTCCCCTCTCTTAGTATTGGTCCTGCCCCGTACTCTGTACTCTATCTATCGGTCTCAACTAAATCAATCGCTTTGCCCGACTTGCTTTTCGCCACATTCAAGCTTAGGAAAGAAAGTAAAGATTGTATTGTTTCTAAGTCCCAATAGACTGAAATGGGGCATTCTGCCCATCTAAGAGTCTATTCTAGCAAACCAAGGGAAGCAGCTTCTTTGTCCTAACAAGGGGTTCCCCTAACTTCCAACAGGGCATTCATTCGTGAAACCTGTTCTTCTTCGGCCCAACAACCTACCTTCCTAGCCTAGTAGCCCAGATCCCAGATCGGATTCACGTGCACAAGCTAACCGGCCCTTCTAGGAGTCATCCCTTCTTTAAGTTTCATGTCTGCAAATCGGATTCTAACTGTTAGGAATCTCTATCGTCTTCTGCATAGTATTTATATAGGAAATAATCCTCCATCAACAGACATGGAAAAAGAGCAAGCCAAGACTTTCACAAGAAAGCTGGACTTGGCTGGGTAAAACCTTTATTGGGTACGAAGGTAAGCCATAAAAAGGGGGTATTAACTCCTCCCTTGCCGCTACTACCGAGGCCTATTGTCCACGAAGTCTGATCTCTTAACTGGCTTTGGAAAGGCATACAAAGACTATTCGAAGACAATGGGATTGGTTCTCTTACAGTTCAATTCCAGGTGAAAAAGAAAGCGCATTACTCCTTCCAATATTCATTGCCTCTAGTTCCGTTAGACTGGGCGATATATTCTTTCTTGCGCAAAGCCTCTCTCCTGATCTTGATAGCACGGGAAAGAAGAACTATAGAGTTACTAGAATAATGTATGAGGATGGACAGATCGAGTGCATTTCAACTCATGGAGAGGGGGAGATTTACACTAAATTTCAGAAGTGAGAGAGGCTTTTTCGAGTCTTTGTCTCCGATACCTCCTCTCGTGGCAGGGAAGTAGCCTTCTATCTCCGACCGAGCAAAGCGCCTTGCTGGTTCTATCTAAATAAGAGAGTAGGCGTGCGTTTGGTTTTATTAGGATTTCCATATCTGCCCACCTTCCTTTATTTCAAGGTGAGATAAGCGCCTCCAGGTTGTCTGGTCATTTTTTTAGTATCTGAATCATAGATTATGCCATACTATTATATGGATTTATTCCACGTGCAAATCTACTCTCTTGGGCTATCTCCCGCGTAGGAATGTCTTGTATCGGCCCATTTCTTGCAAGAAATCTATGTGAGGTTAGTTTTGTCAAATTTAAGGTCGTGGTCCAATACTAGCTCTATCTCCGAGTTACTTAGAATATAAAGAAGAGGGGGACCTCTCCGAGTCCTCCACAACTGATTGTGTAAGAGTTGGGCGGGGGATGAGTTGATGTTGCTGGAGTTAAGCGATACGAGCATAAAGGAAAGAAACCGGGTATACCATAAGATTGTGTAACAGACTAGTCGGCTATTTCTTGTTCCTACAGGAAATAGTTGGGTGCCCTACTAATTGTCTAAGAGACTAGTTCGCTCTTCCTGCGGCCAGGCATAAATATAAATAGAGTGAGGCCTCCCCTAGTAGGGTCCCAATATAAGTAGAAGTTCTCTTTTTGGCCCCGAATATGCCTTCTTTGTATTAGTACAAGAATGTGTCTATCTCCGAGGGAAATAGGCATAGAAGGAGTCTCGGTTCATTCTGCGACACAAGGCTTTTGTCGCATAAAAAGCCGGTCAGCTCCTAAGTCAGTCATTCCTTGTGAGGACAGTGCCCCGGTTCTACCGATTTCCTTGGCTTGGGATCAGCGCTTGGGGTAAAAAGACTTTATTATAGTACACAACACGAGCGGACTCTTTTCTTCAAATTCTTTCTTTGCTTTTATGCCAATAATGAGCCACTACTATGAGGACCACCCAACTCACTTATACAACTAGTGGAATAACTAGAAGGGGACCCCGCTTGCTAGGAGAGGAATGACTTTACTATATTTATGCTTTAGGTTTAGGCAGGAAGAGCGCCCTGCCTCTATCGATCCATAACTCCTGTAGGCGAGGGAGGAACTGGGACCAGTAACTCTCTTGTTGAAGGAATGCCCGATCCAGATAACTGGGACGGTGTCGTGTCCTCACGAATGCCAAACTTCGGATCCAAGCAAGCATAGGAGGGAAGGGACCTATTAGTTGTTTTTGTTCGTTTACCAAGTTCGGCATTAAGGCTTTGCTCTAATGAAGAGTTCTTTCTATCGATCGCTTTCGCCCCTTGTAGGAAGCATGTCTCTACTTCTTTTCCCAAGATCAGATCTCGAACCTATACTCTATTGAATCCCAGGCCCCTTTATGTTACCATCACTTGGTTGCTCCAGAATGAATGTACTAAACCATCCATACTCGAAGAAAGGGCTACTCCCCCTTAATGGACTAACGAGGACGCGGAAAAGCATCTTTATATAGAATCGCCATCCCCGGTCTCACCTGCGGCAACCCCTCTCCGACCAATTGAAGTGGCCTAAGCACGTGTATAGGTGTAGGAATTGCTTTTTCTCTACCTTGAACACTGGAGTCTTCTTGTAGCTATATCTTACCAAAAGAAAGCATCAATCTACTCGAATGTGTTAATAACTGATCGAGTCCGTTAGGACGAGCAGCCAATGAGTGGGAAACACAAACTATACTATACTCCCTTTCTTCTCCGTATCTTTTTAATTCCTTTGATTACAACCCCTTTTCCAGTTATATCTTTCTTTCCTATTGATTTGGCTTGGAGAGATAATAGTTTGAGAGGAATATCATCAGAACCTGAAGATTGAATCAAAGAAATTTCTTGGTTTCTTTTTTTTTCAATTAAAATGAAAGGAATTTTTGAAGAAAGCATTTCTCCTGTGCTTGGACTTCTTGGGAGTAGAAGAGCTAGCTTCTAGAAGCCGCCCTTGCTTCCAAGAGATTGAATGGGACTTGGATCTTAGCAGCTGGGGTTATTTCGACAATGGCATTCAGGAGTTGAATCCAATCAGCAAGGGAACTGGTTGCGAGAGAACAGAGCAGAGAAGGCATTCGATTCCTCAAGTCCAAAATGGGTAAGTAAGTAGGGCACCAGCCTTTAGGCCGCAAACCGCTGTTATCCCGCATCAATAGCTGCAGACGCAGAGGAATGAATTCTAGAACTAGTGGGAGGACTTTGCCAAGAGAAAGAGTAGTGAAAGAATTTAGAGATAGCCAGGAATTTAGAGTCTGGTCCTTTAGGGCCAGGTATTCCTTATTATAAATAGCACGCACAGGACAGAGAGAAGAGCTTATCCCCCCTGGGGGCACTCTCTTTAAATTACAGACGTTAGCAAGATTCAACAATCGTGAATTGAATTAGCCTCGGAGAACTGCTAAAGCCCTTGAAGCCAGGTCTTTCTTCTTTAAAGCCTGGAGCTGGACTTCTTCTTCCTGACTCGATTCACAGTTTAATCACACTAAGCCAGAGCCCAACCAGGGTGAGAGAGATAGGAGAGTAGAGACGGAGAACCAATGTCACCAACTGAACTAGCTGTCTCGGATCTTTGAATAGACAGAGAGAGATGCTCTTCCTGCGGCCCAAGAGCGTATTCGTTCAAAGAGCTAGCAATGACTTTCTTCCCACCCGGAAATCGTAGTAAGCCGGGAGAAAGACATTCATATTCACCCAGGCACGGGAGAAAGGGCTTTAGCGGAGAGCCGGGAAAACTACTGAATACGATAACGATACCATTCACAGCGGAACAAGAAGAATCACAGTCGACTCAACTTGACGAGTCAGTAGCTGCCTTTAGAGCTGGGATAAGTAGGGTAGCAGCTAAGATTAACTAAAAGGACTCTCCTCAACCCTCAACCTAGACATAGAACTCCTAGCTCTGGAGCTGATTTCATTGATTATTTTTAACAGCTACCGAAAGGCTTCGCTCCTCGCTCACAGAACTCCCCCAAGTCTCAGGTCAAGAGAGAAGAGCGATGGCATATCTTGAGTCACTCGCTTCTTTTGGGCGAACTTTCATCTGTTCTCTTTCCTTCTTTCTGCTTTTATGGTAAAAACAAAGGTTATCACAGTTCGATTTTCTTTAATCCTCATCTCGTTCAGTCTTGATGGCAGCTAGTTTCTTTATTTATTACGTCGTTCAGTTCAAAGAGTCATTCTGGCATCTGCTTTCAATGCTTGCTAGTAAACAGCTGTTGTCTCTTTCCTCTCGCCCTTACTTATCTTATAACGTATTTGCTTTTTAGTAATACGATACGTTGTAAAGAGTCGATTCAACAAGAGGAATCAGAGCTTCTCCCTCTGGTAACTTCGCTACTTTGAGAACAGCGAGAGCAGAATCCGAATCAGACTTTAAGATAGATGTAACTAACTTGCTTTCCTTCCTTACTAAAGAAATCCCCTTTCGCCTTCCGCTCCTAGTCCGCTTTTTTAATAAGAGAATTTCGCTTTGTCATTTGAAATTCTTCCTATTCCCCTGCGAGAAATGCCAAAACTAACACTAATTCATTCTAATGCGCCTACCTTAGGTCACGAGCTGCCTTAAGGCATGCCTTTAGCCCTACTACTCCTAAGCCCTTATTCCACCACGAACAGCGGAGTAAGCTCTCAGGCCTTCCTTTCTTCGGCATTCATTCGTCTCAAAAGAATCTTGGGCTACCTTGCTACGGGTGAGAGAAGCAATCCTCCTTCTAGGTCGTCTAAGGCACTAAGATCTCTTTCAAACCACCAGGAAGCCTAGCTACTTTCTTTATCGGTGACTAAAAAGATTTCGATAGAAACTCTTTTTCACAGCTTCATAGCCTATCTTTTCTCTAGCCTGGAGCCGGCACTCCTAAAGCAGTTAACCAGATGTGGGATCTTTATCAATATCCTCTACGCCTACTTCTCTTCCGAATCCAAGACTTGTTTCAAACTTTCAAGCAGTCAATCAAGCAGCACTGACCGCTATTCCATAGATAGCATAGAGCTCTTACACAGCGCCTAATAGGCTAGCTGAACTATAAAGGCTGGATTTCCCCGTGGGAGAAGTTGAATCGGAATCTCTGTCACTCAAAGAACTATCTTTCCTTCGCCCCTTGAATCTATCTATTCCGGCTACAGAGCAAGGCAAGGTAGATGCCAGTTTGCTTAAGACTTGGAGTTCGAAGTGGCATGGATCTAATGAGCTCTTCCTCGCATCTCCTCCTTGAATTTCATTCAATTCCATTTAATAAGGCAATTGCCAACTAATCCTCATCGCTGGCCTGAGCCTTATTTTGATACTTATTTTCTTATAGGAATCCCGATCTGGGAAGAAAAGCTATTCTTCTTAGCAGTTGAAGAAGTGAATGGAATCACCCCCGGGTCCGAGAATACTAAGCAGACTTTTTGTCCTCCCTTATAGTATAAATTCTGACAAGAGATGCGGATTATGTAGCAAATGCCGCTGATGCGTAACACGTTGAGTTGGACAGCTTTCCTTGAGCAGATAGGACACAGCGCCATCAACAGACATACTCGCGAAGAAAGCACCTACCCCGGGGGAACTGAACTGCCTCGATCCTCATCTCGTTCACTCACAGAAGACCTTGCCTAGCTCGACTTTCTTTCTTATACCAGGATATGGAATACTAGGAAGCCTTTCGCTCGTCCCTTCGCGCGTGAATCTTCTTTGTACGCATCTTCCGAACAGGTAAGGATACTCCGCCCTTCCCTAGAACCACAATTTGGTAAGGATATTCCGATTTGAAACACCTAGGTCGACGGAAGAGATGCCGAGGAACCTGCGGGTTACACGGTTATTGGTTCTTATCTGGTTAACCAAAAGGAAGAGATAGAATTGACTGCTTAGCGGAGGGCTTGCCTATTCGAGGTGCTACGCTACTCGTCGCACTATTTTGCTTTTTGGCATCTATCGCTGCTAATCGAATAGATCAGGTGTAGTTTCTCCTTTTATAGGTTGCGCATCTTTACAATAGGCTGTGTGAAGTTCGGAAACTCTCCTTTTGTTCAGATGGGCAATGCATCCGCTTTCGTAGCTAAGATTCTAGTGTATTTCTTTTATTTTGATTCGGAAATGAGAGAACCGAAGCAAGGGACTGATTGACCGTTGGGTTCCGGGGAGAGTCAGCAACGGAAGAGAGAGATTCTTAAACCATCTTAGATGAGTTAGAATCTGCTGAACCGGACACCTCTCTCTATCCCACGGCACTCAAAGCGGATCTGGCTGTACCAAAACAACCTTCACGCAGGCCAACTAAAAGCTTGTTGGATTGTCAAGGAGAGAAAAAGGATGAAGAATCCCCGCTTCTAGCCGCACTCTATTCTTACATAAACCAAGCAGCCAGAAAGAAGCACCCACTCTGAAGCTAGCTTTCGTTCTAACCCGATCTTATATCTCTCATCGTGAAATGAGCTACCTATCTGAATGTCGAAGATGCACCAGCCACTCCATATGACATTGGGAGAGAGTGTAATGGCACCTGATCTCATTTAATTTATGAGCGTTCACCCTCTTCTATTTCTATTATACAATCACTTTACTTTGCGAAAGACATACCCGGTTGAGTTCAACTAAACCAATCGACAAGAGGGAAAGAAGCCCTTGTTCTACCATTGATTCACCTTCTTCCCATGACACCTACCTATATCCCAACCAATCCAGCAAGCGAACTTGTAGGTCTGACCGGCTTGAAAGCAGGAAACTCTCATCGGAGAACGAGTTCACCCGCCATTCATTAATCGATCGCTATCAGTGAATTTGATGTCAGAGAAAGGGGTGCGTCCCCAGCCGGCGAGGAAGACTAACTATCTGATCTTTATTTACGTGATTGAGCGGGATTTTAAAAAGCACAGCACGGAATTAGATGAGTCATCATCGGCCCTGCCATGCCTTCTGTATCCACTTCTGAACCGGACACATATAGTCAGTCCATTGAATCACAGGTCAACGGAATGCGATCAGAGGCAAGCTCAACAAGCCAGCTCAGATTCAAAAGATACGTGCCGAGCCGGGGCAGCCTCACTTCCTATAATTGAAGAGAAAGAGAATGCCACTTCACCGACGAGGAGAAAGAGTTGGAAATACAAAAGCCACTTCTCTATACGATAGTGGATTCCAGTTCAATGAAACCGTTTTACCGTTGGCTTAATGGACGAATTCGGATAGGAAGGGGCGAAGAGCTTAGCCGCTAGGCGAAGGGTAGACGGAAGAAAGAAAGCGCTTGGGCTGATAGCTGATCGTAGACCGCAGTTCGCTAACACTTCTTATTTAGGAGCGGCAACTCTAATCTAAATGGGAATTCAAAATCCAAGAGCCTGCCTTTCGTTCTTCAATCCATCTGTTCCGGATCAGTATCCTCTGTTCTTCAGTGTAATCTGTGAGCCACCGTTGTCTTCGAGGATCGTTGAGATACAGATAGTGTTCTGCATCCAACTCTCTCTTCAAGTCTTCGGGAATCTTTTCCTTTGTAGCTCCTTTTTCTCATCTACAGGCTGGACTCGAGTTATCATAGAGATAGACTGGAGTGGGTAGACCATTCTTCCTTGGTCTTCATCTGGCCTTCTGCTTCTGAGAGTCAGCCGTACTACTCCGTCGTCAAGACTCTTGATGTGATCGGAGTTGTTGCTGGCTTGCGGCGTGAGCACCGAAGGGATACAACTTTTATAATTTCGATTTTGGACTCTCCGAAACAGTCGATCCCCTCTGGGTCCTTAACAGTCGAGTCAGCTCTCGCTTCCCTTCCTCCCTCTGTTTGTCTTCTTCTCGCCGCTTTTCTCGTCCATCCTGCCCTGCGCCGCTTACAGATTCAGTTGCAGGTATCTAAGCATCCATTAGTGTTGGGGGTTGGGGCGCGAAGCGCAAACCGCTCTTCGATCTCCCGGTGAGTTGGACGGGAACGAGACACAGGGGGTTATCTATGAAGCATTTGAATTGCCCCTTTCTGTTGGAATAGTTGAAAGTCTTCTTCTTAGGGGATTTTCTTTTTTCTTATCAACATAGAGTTGGAACTTAGCCGTGTAAGTTGCGAGTGGACCAGTGTGAAGCTTTAGTTTCGTTGCCGGCCAGAGCTCCTAGCCGACGACCGGCTGCCCCTTTCGAGCTCAGCTGACCCCTTCTTGATTCAGTTTTTCCCTATTTGAGATAGATGAATCAATGGAACTTTGATCCCCGGTTCCTGCTTGGTCAATTCCTGGAAGGCCCCTATTAATGTAATGATTGAACAATCAAAGTGCGTTTGCCGCGACTACGAGCTGCCAGTGCGCCTTTCTTTGAGTCGCCTACGCTCGGGGTCGAGAACTGGTTCAAAAGTAGAAGGTGGTCCAAAACGAGCTAACGCGAGTTTTCGAACGACGCCTTTCCCGTTTTTGAACATCACTGAGATAGGCTTTTCCCCGAACCATTGACCCTTGTTCGGGAGGGATTCATTCAATGGAGCTTTATTTGTTTGATCTAGTAAGGGGGGTGTTAGAAATAAGCCACCGCCCGACGAAACAGCGGTTTACAACAGAGCGACCGGGGACATCGAGCGAAAAGCTCCAATGCGCGTATTCGGAGCTACGCGGATGCCGTAGTCGCAGAAGCCGGATCAACATCATGACAACGGCATTCTGGAAACCGTTGGGCCAGCCACAATTGGTCTAATGTCTGGGTGCGTATGGCGGTACACTGAGAGCACCTTTCATTTCAAGTCGGCTGAAAAAGAAAGAAAAAAGGGTTCGTCGTCTTTTTCCCGCTTTCACCTTCGATTGCGAAGGGATTTGAGGCCGGTTTTCAATTCGCTTCTCTCTCTCCGGCGAGGTTTGAACTTCGCGTGGTGGGAAGGCCTTCACGATTCGCATCTTCCCGTCCAGCAAAAAAAGTGAAGGGGAGCGGACAGCGAGTTGGAGGACGCTGCAGAACCGCGTGATTGATCCATCTGCGCTATTCCCTAATTGAAGAAAGTTGGAAAGCCTTCAACCATTAAATTAAAAAAAATGAAAGCTGACTAGCAATCGCTCGTTTTTCTTATTAGCGGATGTTAATAATGAAAGACAGAACATATATTAGAAGGCAATCCCCGGGGAATTCCTATCGATTTCCGATGGATAACAATCCATCTTTCTCGCTTTCGCTCTTTCTCCCAATCAGTCGCGAGGGTTCCGGGCATGAGAACGCAAGTGCCGGAATCAAACAAAAGGTCCGAACGTCCGAGGACGAAAGAAAAAATGCTCCGCGGGAAACTCGTTTCATGTCGGCGTATTCGTGCCGGTTAGACGTCGGCCATGAAATCCATCACTATACCGAGCAGATCACGGGCATTCACATCCATTTCTATAGAGCAAAGGGAACTGTGCGCGATTCTCTCGTGAATCGCCTTCAGCAAGGTATGGCACTCAGGGTCTGAACCCGGGGATAAATCTTTCTTCATAGATACAAGACATTCGTTGCTGATCTAAAAAAGAGCTTCTCCCGCGGGCGTTAGCGGACGTTTTTCATTCTTCACCCGGTCCTTAGTAGCGTTGACAAAGGTAACCGGTTAGGTTGACTTTGGAAACGCGCTAAACAGGCCTATAGGTTCGCCTTTCTAATAGAAGAAGTCTAATTAGATAGAAGTATATAGAATTAGCCAGATCGTCTGAAGCATGAACAGAATAGCCTTTGTTCCGAAGGCCTAGCGAGTTAAGCGAGTTCCTTATTTTTCAAAGGCGGTCCTTTGGACCGATGACTCGCTTGTTCAGTACTGCTAACTATTATAGGAGGATGCCGTCCCCTCGGGACTACCAGTCAGTAGCTTCGGTTGTTGAATCTCGTGCAAGTTAGGTTGTGGTTGTATTGGCTGCAAGCGGAACGTAGGCGCTTTAGGTGTGTGTTGACCATGCACTCTCGCGTCGTGTAATGTCGTATGTATGATAGAGGTGGTGTGGTGATTGACCTCAATGCTAATGGTTATCCCCAAGGTTCAACGAATGAATGGAGCTATGATCGTACCCGGATAGAGATGATGGTCTTCCTCTGATGTCTCCAAGCCGGCCATAATAGAATAGATAGGCGAAGCAGCCAATAGCAGTCTGTTCTCGCCTATCGATAGATAGCAGGTTGCTTCCAAGCTCAAACCATTTGAAACGGAATTGCTACTTTTTTCTTGTTATTGATAGAGTGGTATTCTCCGCCCCTGTAAAATAAAGTAGAGGGGGAGAACTGGAAGAGAGAAGGAAAAAGAGCAAAGGATTTACAAGTCTAATGGGAGAAGAATGGCTGACACGTTGACTGCCTTCGATACTAGAAAATATAAGCCAAGCGGTCTAACCCCCGGGGCGGACCCCAACCGAAAGGCGCTAGACGGACTAACGGCAAGCGAGATAAAGAAAGCAGCTGGCCCTATGTGTAAAACCTTGCCGCGGGAGAGTCTTTCTCCAATGAGAATAAAGAAAGTTTTTGGGCAAGACAAGAAAGGAACTCGCCCTTATCCACCAAGGGATAAGAGCTGATTGCTGGCGATGACTTGGTGAAGGGAATCTATGAGAGAAGGTTCTCGAACCGGGTTCCGACCGAATAGAGCGCGGAGCCAACGAGTTCAGTCGAACAACGTAACGAGTCTAAGGGCGGGATCAAGCTTAAAAGGAATGGACGGGCGTAGGCTTAATAGTGAAGGCAGACCCCCCTGCTGATAGATATGAGATCAATGACTTAAAAGAAAAGACAGATGTCGAGAGAAACTGTTAGACTTCTTTATTGCGTTGCGAAGAGAGATCGAAGACGAAGATTTTCTGACGCAGTGCGGGCACTGGATGGAAAAGACAGATAAGAGAACAACCTACCGGAAGGGCATACCTCAAGGAGCACCAATCTCCCCCGGCAAACATCTATCTGCACGAAGCCGACCTATGGATAGAAAGAAAGATGCAGGAAAGGAAAATGAAATAGAAAAGAGAAAGATGCTTTGGGAGTGTGAGATAAGCGGACGGGGAGTACGCAGCCGAACAACCGCAGGGGCTTCCAGCAGTGATAGCTGAACTAACCAGATGGGCCGCCCAAAACCTGGAGCTGACATTGAAATCGGAAATCAACGTCGGATCCCGGCTATCCGAAAAACGCAGGCTGAAGCGGAGGATCACAAAATGCAACACAACAAGGGGCGAACCAAACGCTTGCGCGAAGGAAGAAGCTAATCAATCAGAATGGAAGACAGCATCGTGTGTCGAAGGGGATCCATGTTCCAGTAATTGGTGTAAAAGATATGCTTTATGGTCAAGGAAGATAGGTTTCTTTCTGTCTTTCTTTCCGAAAAGAGAGCCTAATTAAAAAGGAGTTCGACTCTCGTTCTATCCATGTTCAGCAGTCCTTGTCCATGTTGGAACTGTTGATGGCAGTACCAACTACGAGATGCTTGAAAGTCGATGTCTCAATGTTCCCAAGAGTAGCATCGAGCCCCGAAACGGCAAGCCATGCTTCAAGCTAAGTCAGTCGGGATCTAATTGATTGCTAAACTGAAGGCTGTCGAAGATTCTCATTCTGAACCTATAACCTGCCTAGCTCTCTTCTTTTGGATTGGAAGGAGGGGATCATACCTATGGAAGAAGGCCCTGGGAACGACATTCGAGCGAAGAACTATACTGGAAAGCTGAAGCTTGCGAGATTGCCCTTTCCCTGACTCGGCTAGGTAGGAAATGACCCCGACCTGGCTGACTTGATTGCTTGTTCCGTTCCCTGCTTCACCCACAAGGAGAGAAACTGGAAAGGCTAGCCTTCGCTCCGAGGGTTAGGATCAAGGGTTGGTCGAGTTTGCTTTCGCTCCTTTTCCATAATAGAGAATAGGGCATGGAAGCTTTCTGCTATTAGTATTAGAGGAGAGTTTTGACTGGGCAGGGGGATTACGCGACTTACAACTCACTTCCTTAACCCCGAAATAGCAACTTGGTTATAGCTGACAGAAAGTAGAAACACGAAAACAAAAGGAAAAAGCTAGACTGCTGCCTTCGCCTTTGTCTCTGTCTCTGTTCGTTCGAAAGCAAGAGTTTCCCCCTCAACTATGTTTCAATCCTTTTTCAAAATTGATCTAATTAGAGAAGTTCTCATTCGATGCTGAAAGTTGACTTCGAAAGAAAGGACTATTATGACCTCACTTAGAATTTCGTAGAGAAAGAACACTTTCCTCAATCCCAATAAAGGATATCGATTTCCGATAACCACTTTCACCCGATCAAATTCACCTCCATGGAGCCAGCGAACTAGTAGATCATCTTTCCTGAGGAATGGAAGGATGTAGCGGTATTCGAATTATCCGGCTACACGATGAGAAAAAAGCATACGTGAACTCCTTACTAATAGTTTCTTCTATCTGGTACTTAATTAAGATTTGAATGGTAATCGTAAAAAGAGAATCAAACCCTGCTACCGGAAAGCGCCTCCACTTCAGCGAGCAAGTTGCATTCCACACGGACATTGAAAGTCGATGAAGTAGGTCTCTGTCTTCTCATCCAAGATGACTCAAAAGGAGGAGGGAGAAAGAGGGTCTTACTAAGGCGGGCAAAACTGGGCTTTTCTTTCACTCCAGAGTATAGCGGAAGAGCTACTATTCCATGAGCTAAGCCAGACGAAGGGAGATCTATTTCAGAAAGAGATTAACTGATTGCCTTAGCCGCCTTATAACGCTCAGCCTCGCTCCTATCGTCTCGGAAGTCTAGGATTCCTTGCTTTCGTCTTCTGGTACAAATAGCAGATGAGAGAGCCCTTTCGCACGGATTGCCTGCTATGAGAAAGTCAGAATGAAGTACTCTATTCGGGTAAAGACTATATATGTCCCATACGAGATGCTATAAACGATTTGAGTCTAGTAGCTTAGCTCTTGAAGAGGGAAGCACATAATGGAATAAATAGTATGAAGAGTGTTCTATTCCATTTGATCTTCCCTGCCTTCCACTTGAAGAGAGAAAAAAGGAGTTGTAAACCCTCAAGATCCCAATTTCACAATCACCGTATAGTGATCACAGAAAGTTCGAGAGCCTCTGCAACTCCTGTAGCCGGTCTCATCTTTCTTTTCCTCTCCCGCTCTGAAAGCCTAAAATCGCTATCGGAATTAAGCACCTTTCCAATGCCTAATGCCGCTCTAGCTGATGCGATAGTTGCAGCTTCTTAATGCACTACCCTTATTTTACACTTGACTTAACCTGCCTTCGAGACAGAGTGATGGGGCCTCCCCCTCATCTATAAAGGATAGGCAATTGAGAGATAATAGGGCGATAGCGATAGACACAGGAACTGAAAGAAATAGATGAAAAAAGGACTTCCGTAGAGGAGAGGGTCAACCTGCTTAGATAGGGCGATAGCCCGGTTTTGGTTGAATATCCTTTCCTGTGCTTGTCTTGTATTGAGGTATACCGAAGATATGAGTCAAAGTAGGTAACAGAAGGGGATGGATGTCTGAGCGGTTGAAAGAGTCGGTCTTGAAAACCGAAGTATTGATAGGAATACCGGGGGTTCGAATCCCTCTCCATCCGCGAGGTCATAAGTTATCCCTTGCGTTATCTATAGATAAGAACGAATCGGATCGACTCGACTGATATGATAGATGGAATGGTAGCTTGTGTTATGATTTAGTTAGGACTTTGTCTCCCTTTCGTTATCTTCCGCTCTCCTTGTATAGGTTGGGGAAGGGCCGGGTGTCCCTCTCGTTCAGTGATCCCCGGAGCGGGGCGTGGTCAAGGGATTCGGGGGTAGAGGAGGTCGGGCATCCACTCCAAACTTCGTGGGCACGTAACATGGTTCCGGATGTCCATTCCTTTATGACTCCCCTGGGCAACCCGCCCGAGATAGGGGGAATTCCACCATCGCGTCAACCAACGATGGGCAACATACATAAGGAGGGGTTCCAGGCTTTCCAGCAACTCCTTTTGGGTGGAAGGGACGTGGGCTACGTACGCCCTGACCATTAGGTCTAGGTCTTGACCAATCCAAAAAGAAGGCTCGGCTCATCCAGCTTATATGGAGTTGATTCATCTTCCAATGCCCGAAGAGAAGGTGGTAGTCTTTAAGAAGGACCCGGAGATTCTCTTAAGTGATAGCACCTGCTTAAGTCAGAGGGTCTTCGTGCACTTGAGCTTCTGTTCAAGGCTAGGAGGGGGACGGCTGGCGGAAGGTAAGGAGGAGTGGTGCAATTAGGCCTTCCCTTCGGTATGCGATATCAGTATGTAAAGTTCATTTCTCTCGTAGGCCCAGTCAAAAGCTTTTGAAACTTCTGGTTTGAGGGACTTCACCGCTAACGAGCATCGATAAGCTGTCGCAAGCAATCAATCAAAGCGATTCCATTCATTATTATATATAATCCGTCTCGGGCCCTGCCCCTGTCTACAGCTACGCTATCTCTATTACTGCTAAGGTAAAGGTCTCTGTCGTCGTATGCTTAACACATGGTGTTTAGAGGGCCTTATATGGGGGGTGAGTCCAAAGAATGTGTGTTAAGCGCATATAGCTATTTATTCGAACACGGGACACCAGCCTTGAAGAAGGGCCCGGGTGCAATGGTTTCTGGATGAAAATGAAGCTTACTTCTTCATAGCGATGAATCCCCATCAGGCTAAAAAAAGGCGAAATTCTTTCTATCTGCGGTTAAGATGTACCTAAGGTTGACAATCCTTCTGAACTTAACAAGGAAGTTGTGCAATACTTCCAAAAGAGCTCCTTCTTTCTTCCATTGATCATGATGTCCTGAGTCAGTCCCTTCCCCGAAGGCTCTCTCCGTAGCTTTGTGGCGACCTTTCGTTGGACATTTTTTATAAAGAGTTCCGCTTGAGTAAGAATTTCCCTAATTGACTTCATTCAGGAATTCCAATCTTCAGACCGACCAGCTCTTTCATTCTGAGAGCGGATGGCATGAAAATCACCGACCCCCAACCAAGGCTTACCCTGAGGAGCGGGAGCATAAGAGTTGAGGTCAGTCCGCAAGGCCTACCTGCGATAGTGAGAGTTATGACCATATATTACATAAAGTAGACTGCTCCAAGAATGAGAAAGATTCCGGCATACTACTCGATACCGAACCCTTGGGGAACTTCACTACTTTGAGAGTCTAGTTATTCCTTTTATTCTGCTGTGCCTGGGCATGAGTAGACTGCTTTCCTTATCGGTACATTTTCTTGTTTAAGATAGAAGGTCTTCCCTCATCACCTGTCCCATTTGACAGTTATTCCAAGAGTCTATGAGCAGGAAGAGGTTTAGGAAGTTGATTCAAGCAAGAAAGGCAAGTCTTGGCTACGATAGGGCTATGATTCCCATAGAGAAAGAAGAGTTTACAGCTACCGGCACCGACTCGAACTAATAAGAGCTACCTCACCACTACCTACTAGTGCCTTCCTGGTCTGGATCCTGTTGCCGAAGCTCATAATTCCGGGTTTCGTGTATCAATGCTTCTAGATTAGTGTTCAGGATGCTTGACTGACCGACTTCTTTCAGCAAGGTCACCTATCTTTATCTTTCATCTTCTATCGACCACCCGTGCACGCTTCCTTTAGCGAGACTGAGAGATGGGTAGTAGCCCAGGAACAACTTCTGGACTACGAGGATCTTTTTTCAGGCCTCTCATTTTGTCTTGCTCTCTGGCTCGGGAGATTCAATTAAGCGAGATGAAGTCGGTAAGCATTCCCCGAGAATGCCTATTTTACCTATTTGACATTTCTATACATAGACTTAGAATCCCTTTTTCTGATCTATTGCCTCGACCTTTGCTTTCGGTTCCGGCTGTTCTGAGTTCTGAGTTCGGAGTTCGGATCTGAGCGAGGGAAAGATAAAGCGCCCGCCCCGACCCCGAAGGCGGAGGGAGGGCCATATCCGCTCCTAAAGCAGAAGCCAGTCTTGAAGCCGGGCAGTTCGGAGACTGGTAGCTAAACCGGAAGCTCTCGGTCGTTCTCACTCCCTCTTTCCTCTTTCTATAGATAAGATTGGTCTGTAAACTAACAGGCTTAACCCCGTACTGTAAAGCTAGTCTTGATCGTCTTAAGAGGGAGCATTGTAAAAAAGAATGCCATGCAGAATGTAATATCTTTGTAGCTCTACTCGAGACAGCTTCCCCTCGTTAGTTTCGAGCTGCTTCATGACTTCAGGTCCTCCAATCAGGTCTTTCCTCAGTAGGGAATAGGTTCAAAGCTGTGCAAGGAACATATCTCTTGGTGACTTCAATGGTCACTCGAGAGCCAGGTATGTCAACTTTTGAAGCAATGGTGGCCAAAGCATCAGGGTGCTTATTGGCTGCTCGGGGGTCTTTCTCAGTTTTTTTTAAGTTTCTTGTCTGGATTTGGGGAAAAAGTGGCAACTTGATGATCTTGGTTATTACATTATTTTGACTTCATCTGGGTGTGTGGTACAGGATCGGCACTCCTGGACGCAGATTGGGACCGGCCGTACCACTCGGGGTCGACAGTCTTAGAAACCAACGGTCATAGTTACCAGCAGTCGGTTGTGTTACACCGGCCTGCTGAACCAAAGTATGCCCTGAGACTATACTAGTAAGTGTACTAATACAGAACATGACACCGTCGCGACCACTGCATCCGAGAAGGAGTCCGCCCAAATAACCCGAAAAGGGAGGGACTAATATAGCAAGGGAGGCGATCGTCAATCTTCCAAAGTCAACCATACTTTTGGAGAGCAGAGTTGACGTCCTTCTGGGCACGCCAATCTGTTGCTACTACGGGGCCTGAAAGGGCTTCTTCAATAGTAACATAATCCGAAGCCAGTACAGTATAGTACCACGACACAAGCTTTAACCACTGAAGTACCCAGCCCCTTTAGAGATAGGGGCGCTCCAAAAAAAATCATCCTCAGACATTACATTAAGTCTTCCGGAATGACCTTTAGTTCCCTTGGGTTAAGCTGCTTTCTTTACCAAGCGCAGAAGGACTTGGAGATCTACCAGCAACTATATTCTCTTACGCAACGATCACAGGGGGCTATCGGCCGGTTGAAAGCAACAACACTCGCGGAAACAGACCGGAATGCCAGCTAGAGAAGAAACAGAGTCCCGACCTCCCTTAAGGGAATTGAGTTAGAAGAAATCGACTTGAAGTGCCCTTCTCAAAGCTGTTTGTCCTAAGGTTCGAAGAGCGGAGTTGCAAGACTAAGGAACTACTAGGCCAACAGGGACAACTATGACGGGAAAGCAGTTCCACCTAGGACTGCCAAGGAGCGAAAGAAACTCGAGCACAGCCAGAGGAGATAACCCTATGAAGAAAGAAGAGAACAGTATCTCCTGTATGAAACAAGCAAACTGAACCCAGAACAACCGTTTTACTTTGGCACATGAGGTGGCGGGTTTGGCTAGGTAACATAATGGAAATGTATCGGACTGCAAATCCTGGAATGACGGTTCGACCCCGTCCTTGGCCTCGAGGAGTGGTGAGCAGCACGGAACTTGAATAAATCAAATGGTAGGGCTTTCCTTTGTTATAAATCCACAGAAAACATTCTGGAACTTCCAAACCAAAGAAATGCAACATGAGAAGTCGCTTTTTACGTTACGCTTTAATAGAATGAAATGAATTCGGTAAGGGTAGAATACGCCCTATGGTCGATCGAAGGTCCTGTGCCATTTGAACTCAAATATCTCTTACCTTAAATCCATCTTTGTCCAGCCAGCTCATAACAAAATGTTAGACCGGCTGACACAACCGAATTGGTTGAGGAAAAGGAAACCCGCACTCCCGCCCCCAAAAGCGGAGACCGAAGAACCGCCAGGTTGTCGAGGACACGTCTGAAGAGGAGGCGGGCGCCCTCTAAGTTTACCACCCTACCCACTAATGGGCTATGAGGGGGGCAGGCGAACGGGAACCGACCGAAAACCCGAACCGCTTGACTGACCCCTTCATACTCGATTCATTAGGGTTGGGGATGGATGGAACCAATCAGAAGTGCAAATCGCGCAAGCGAAGCCGGGAAACGGACCGCAGCGCAACGACTAGGACTCGTGTCGGAGGAGTTTTGAGCGTGAGCTACCACTCATGCAGCGGCAAGGACCCGCAACTCTCGAAGGGGCCACCAACCGCCCGAATCACTGTAGCAAACCCCCCTTTACTCAATGGATAGCGCTTATTCTCTTTCAATCAACAAAATGAGAAATGGAGAAAAGAAAGAGAGAAAGCTCCTTCACCATTGGCATTGTGGGCATCTGAGATGTGAAGAGGCTTTGCACCTGAAATAGGACTAATGCAGATCCAGAAGACTGGGTCTGGGCTTTTGAAAAGATGAAGATGCAAAGGGGAAAGAGAAAGTCTTTTGAACAACCAACCTGACATAAGGATTCTAGCTCGCCCACTTAAAGCAGATGGAGATTCTCGGACGGAGGCACTCGACATCTATTAAACAACACCAAGAACAAAGCCATACCATGCCCTCGGGGGAAACTAGTGATGATTGCCATGAATGCTGCCCTCGAGGACGTGTACAAGAAGGTCTTTGCCGATTCCTATCAACATGGTGCACCTCTTAGTAGAGGGGCGTGAAAAGGCCGTGGAGACTTTGACCGTTTATAGAAATTTGGATTGAGGAAGAGAATCCAGGATGAACGCTTTTTTCATTCGCTATGCGCTGACTGGATGCGTACTCGCGTGATCAATCGATGGACGGGGGAATTGCGTGAATGACGAGACCGGCCTAACCAAAAGTAAAGGCTCTTCCCTCTCTTGATGGCGAATCTTGATTGACTGACACTAGGAACCGATTCGGAGAAAGAAGAAGCATGGCATGAGATAGGCGCTTGATTGAGACAAGTGCAAATTTCCGATAGCGAATTACTTGACTCGATGGATGGAGGGAGAGCCCTCCAACTCAAGCACGAAATCAATGTTGAGTCAACAATCAATCATCGAGAGGGGCACCATCAAGCGAGATCGAGACCAGCCCCTTGTATAGGGTTCCAAACCCGCGATTCGCCGACATTAGGAATGTTTTTCCAATTCACATTGCTTAGGGGCGACTACTTTACCGAATTAGCTCTAACTAGACTTGTTCCTAACCCTGTCTTATGCCTGACGAAGGCAGGAAGTATTAAGTTGGAGTACCATTGATCAGAATTTCTAGAGAAGAATTCTACATTTTAACAAGCCTACGAAGCCTTTTAAGTGAAGGGGAGTTGCCAATACCTCTTATATTCCATAGAATTCCACCTATCATGAGGAAACATGTCGAGGAGGAGATTGAGAAGGCTTATTGTGAGACCTCAAATGCATTGTTGTTCCAGCACCAACAGTAGTAGCTGATTTCTTTTTCTGCTTTCCTGCATCCTTAAGAACAGTGGTAGCCCCATCCTTATCCACATAGGGTGTCTGCCTATCCAAATTCAAAGGCCCAAAGGCATTTTGTAAGCTAATAGACTCCCTGCCATCCAACGAGGAGTCCAAATTGAGTTCCTGGCAAACATTGTTCAAAGCAGGCCCAATTCCATCATTACCAGAATCATCAGGAATGGCCCTAGGGGATAAGTTTAACCCTTCAACATCTTGTTGCTCATGATTGTCATTACCATTCGCATGATGCTCCTCTTGCAAGTTTCCTTCATGACTGACATCAGTCCCAGCATCAGGAGTCTCATCCCTTGGAATTGGATTAAGACCTTGAGTATCCACCTCAATAACTTCAGTATCCTCACCTCCTTAGAAGAGCTTGGATCTTTACTTGCATTCCTGTCATCTCTTGTCTTGGCAATACACTGTTATCTTCTTGATGATCATGTGACACCTTACCACCAGTATCTGTAGAGGAATTAAGCTCCTTCTCGTCAGGTTGGATCCCAGCAGCATTATCTTCGCAATCACCCTCAATAACAATAGGTTGATCCACACGATTACTCGATGGAGGATCCGTCTTCTTAGCATTGTTATTTTCTACCGTTTGCTTAACCTTGAAGACTTGGACAGGAGGCTTATGAAGAACTTTACAATGCTCATGGTCATGACCTTGCCGAAAAAAAGAAGAGCAGTAACGTGGAAGAGAACCAATCTCAATGCAAACCCTAGCTACACTAGGTCTCGTCAGATTTGCCGTCGCCATATCTAGGGTTATAGGCTTGCCAATCAACTGTGCAATCGAAAAAAGAATATGTTTAACAAATGGATAGGCAAAGCAGGAAAGGCAAGCTATTTTAACAACGGGGTTTTCTTTTTTATAATACGATATGACCTTCCAAAATTCAACTGATGAAACCATTCTTCAGCCATACCAGACTAATTCCGTCTACGTCTAATGAGCCTAGCCTAACGGTTCTAGGGCGAATTCCGTCTATTGCTCCTTACCCTATAGGTTATAGAGACTCTTCCCAGTGCCAAGAACTAGGATCAGAAGGAAAGTCTCAACCCTTTGGTACGAAAGTAGGCTATGATTCCCAGAGAGAAAGAAATGGTTTTATATAAAGGCTTGGCACCTAGTTATCTTTATTTAAGTCGGCCTTACTCGGGCTAAGTTCAAGCAAAGATAAGTCCTTTAAGCTAAAAGCTTAAGTGATCAACTAGAAGATACCACCTTCTCCAATGAAACTTCTTTCCCCGGAGCAGCAACTGAAAGAGAAAAGACCGGGTATGCCTCCTGAAACGGATTCGTGAACAACAGATAAGAGATATACCCCAGATACCATTTGAACCAGAGCTGAACCATGGAATTACCCGAGAGTGATTTCACTCCAGAAGACCTCGAGTCACTGGCTGCCTTTAGAGCAGACTAAGAATCAGGTACGGAAGGAAGTGAAGGTGCAGCAGGCTTGCTTTAAGGGCTAGGCTTTCTCTCTTCTTTGGCTTGACAATATGACAGAGATGGGCCCTTGAGCCTGGGCTTTCTTCTTTAAAGCCTTGAGCCGGGTATGAACTCGATTGTTGGTCGGATCTTGCTGGGTATTCCCACTTTGCTTGGATGGCGCCTTTCGCCTTTGATTAGGACTTTTCCGCATTTCATCTCAAAGAGGATCTAAGCTAAACAGTGCTTTTCTCTTCCTAAACCCAAAGAGTAAAGCATTCCAATTTCAGGGCTTAGCTTAGGCCCCTTCCTAATCTAATGCCATGCCCAACCAATGCCGAATCCAAGACCTGGTTCACGCTTGAAAGCCAGAGCTAGTCTTCTTCCCACTGACCGCTACTAATAAGATAAGACGAACCACTACCAGTAGTCCTTCTTCCGGGGTTCAATAGCTGCTGATTCTGTAACAGCTTGTTCTGTCACAGCTTCTTCAACTCAACCTCCCCCAGGGAAGTAAGTAAGGTAGCAGGAAGAGATCTACTAGGCCTTGAGTCGGGTTTGAACTCCTCTCCCCTCACTACTCTCTTTGGTTCTGCCTTTAAGAGGCCTGTAGAGGGCAAATTTTCACTGCAAACTCTTCTCGGTCTCTACGATTGCTTGACTTAAACAAGTGACCTCTTTTCTTTCATCTGTGAGATAATGTCTCTAATTCACTCTCGGATCTAACTCTCTTTCTTTTTCTTTCGGGCTTAGCCGGGAAGAGACTTTAGTCATTGATATCCATATTAAAAGGCGGGTATTCCCACAAAACAAAAAAAAAGCTTCAAAGCGCGCGCCCTGTAGTTTCTCAGCTCTAAGAAAAGCCTACGCCTGTAGTTTTTCAGCAGGCCCGAGAGAGAGAGCTTACTCAAACAATAGCAATAAGGATACTAGAAGCGAGCTCGAACTACCACTAAAGTAAGTAAGCGCGAGTGGATTCATTGCTCACCCGAATCCGATTCCTCTTACTCTAAGTATATTGTTGGACAAGTGAAGGGAAGCTAAGAGAAAGCCAAGCAAGCCCAATAAAATAAAGATCGCTTGCTACCCCGAAAAGTGCTATTGTGGGCCGGACCAATAAGAACCTATTATGTGCCAAAAATGACTTCTATATATTGAACGAAATCTGCTGCTACTAGAAGAGCGATGCCCTGGGACCAGGCTCGAGGGAAGGAAAAGCTACCTAACTTAGCGAGTTAGCAGGGACTAGAAGGTAGGAGGCTTATTGCCACACACAAAGGAACTACCCAAGGGCGGACCTTATATCATTCCTAGTCAGGAATGTAGGGCAAGGAAAGCAGAATGCCTTATGCAGCTAGGAGTGCAGGAAGGGTAGACGGTTTTGCACCGAGAATGAATGACATAAAATCGTATTAATTATCGTCTGATAATCTAGATAGCTACGAGCTACTAGACGAGGACTCACTCTACCCAGTAAAGCCAGATCGGGAGAAGCGGGGGGGAAGACGATAAAAGAGAGAAGACGCAGAAGAAGCAAGAGGAAGAAGCTGCAGCCAGAGTCTGCGTCTGAACGGCTGATAGAAGAAGTATGTTAGAGCTGGCGCGGCGCATGACTGATAACTTCTGTTCTGGGGTTTGTGCTTCAACCGCTCGTAAGTGGGACATTTTATCCACTGGCAGCCCAATACAAGAGATGGTCCATATTGCCAAAGGCCATAAACAAGGAAACTTTATTTCTCTCCTTCGTGCTAGTCCGACTAATGCGAATGAGAGCAGGATGCTGATATTGCAAGAGACAAGGAAGGGCGATAGAGAAGAATTCTATTCTGTCTCGAAAAGGGAGTCAAGGAAGAAAGCAAAGCCAGAGTGACCCATGGCAGGAAAGACATAGAGATAGGGATATCGGTAAGAGTAAGAAAGCCATACTGCCCTCACTTGTTGAACTTGAGCCATCCAATCTCTTTCTATCAGTGCCAAATAGGTCGTAGGAGAAAGACAGGTCTCAGTTTGGTATCAGAGCCGGTTACAATGGTGGACAATCTAAGGGCAGAAGGCGGAGACAATGCGGAGACGGAACGCACTCTCGCCGAAAGACTCCATAAGCTGACGACTCTTGAGAACAAAGAGGTCATGAGTGATAGCAAAATCGATCAGTTGGCGAATCTTGTTAAGGAAAAAGGAGAGTCCTTTGAAGGCCGTAGTTTTTCAAGAAGGCGCATGGGTGTGGTCTTCCAATTCTGGATCTGAAGGTCTTATTCAATCCCGAACCTTGAAGCTTCATTTTCCGACATTCGAGGAGGGTTGTCTTTCTCGAGCAGAATAATTCTTTGCATACCATCAAAGTGAAGCGTAGGATCGATGTTGACTTTCTTCCATTTGCAAGGGTGTAAGCTTTAGAGTGGTATAGGTGGTATGAGAAGTCGCAGGTCTATGTGTTATGGAGAGAGTTTGTGGCGGCCTTGAATGAAGGCTTTTGGCCAAGCAAGTATGACGATCATGCTGGTGCACTTGCTAAGCTTCGGTCAGGTGTCCACATTGCTTTCGTATGAAGCCGAGTTTGAGAAGGTTGCCAAGCGATGGTAGGGCTTGTCTGAGGCCTTCCTTCCTTATAAGAGAAGTTATTTTGTCTGCGGGCTGAGAGATGGCATTCGTCTCTACGTCCAAATGTTCAGACCAAGCACTCTCACGTCAGCCATTGGGTTAGCTAGCTTGTAAGAGTCAAAAGTGGGAGCTAGACGAGGTCTTAATCGATCCGATGCCCCCAGTCCACCCCGCTGCTCCTGCTAATAAGGTAGTCCAGGCCAACCTTTCCAAGAATGAAGCGTCTCAGACCGGCTGAGGCAGAGTCGAGGCGAAATCGTGGCTTCTTGTGCTATACTCTAATTGTGAGGAGAAGTTCCATCCCGGTCATAGATGGAAGGAAGATAAATTCTTTCTGATCGAGGGGGCTTGGCCAGGTGAAGAGGAAGAGGGACAAAGGGAAGAATGGGGCTTGAAGGGCTAGAAGGACCTGAACCGCCAGAGATCTCTTTACAAGCTATTGCTAGGCTTCTCGCTAGGGACACTGATCCAAGACTGCATTTCAGATCTTACTAGATAGGATAGGGAGGCAGAATAGAATAGAGGTCTCACTACTAGCTTTTAGTCTTAAGCTGGAGTTCATGTAGTCCCCAGTAGCTCTAAATGTCTGGTTGATAAGCGATCTGTTACCGAGCCATCTTATTGGGAACAGAAAGATTCTCTTGGATCGTAAAGAGCTGATCTACGACCACCCTGCTGCTAGGCTAGTGATGCGGGGAGTTCAGTCTGCTTGAGATCAAAGAAGAAACGCAAGTTGCCAATTTTGTTGAATGGGCAGTGACCCGGAAGAAAGAAACCAAGGACTGACCGGAGGGCTAGTTACCCGTTACTGCTTCAGGGAGTGACCGATGCTAAGAGGGAAGCGAAACGCTATGTTACCCGCGAGATATCCGCTTTCTTTCTTCCTGCAGTGGTAGCGACACTACCGATGTGTAAAGATCAACTCCTGCTTCTCTGTCTTCTTCAGTTAAGTCAGTTCAGCTGGGCCTATTTGTATAGCAAAGAGCTCCTTCTGTTACTCTTCTTTGTTGAATGGAGCCGAGGTCGGCGAACGAATGTTATTAGCTATTTCCTCTAATTGTATTTCTCGCATTCTGCTAGGCCTCTGGGCCTATGTTCTAAATGAAAGAGCTATGGACTGAAAACCTAAAGGGAAGTAGTTCCCGCATCTGCTAATTCAGTCTGCTGTGGATTTACCGGCTTCCAAGTCAGCAAAGTCTAAAGGGAAAGCTAAACCTGGAGTTCGAGTCGGAAATCTGTATTATCTTCTTAAATAAAGCCAAGTAAATCCAAGTAAAGTAGCTAGTGCATCTCCTTTCTTGCAGAACCTCTGCTGCGAGGGAAAGGTGACTCTCGCCTTACTTAACAAGGGCCTGGCCCGGTTTGCGTTGCTCGGCCGGCTTAATCTTAAGAGCAAGAAGAATCTATCTTGCGTGGATATGGGAGCGTCCTGAAATGGTAGCTCGGATGCTCCTTGGCGGGCTGATTGGTAATATGAAAGACCTCGACCTGCTTCGGGAGCCGATCTACCCCAAAGGAGTATACAGATTAATCAGTAGAACCGGGGCCGGCGGTAATTGATTAGGGAGTTGACCCAGCCCCCTATCTACGCTACGCCCCTACGGGGACGAGCAATTGATTCTTTCTTTTCGATAGGAAAGCATCGGAGAGTTGACTCGAGGCCGGAGTTTTAGAATACAATCTAGAAGATCTGGTCGAATGGTAGAAGAATCTATGGGTTCGTTAGGAATCGATAGTCGTTGTCTGGACATACGAGTCACAGCCGGCCGGGAAGAGGAGAGATCAACGACGGAGCTACTTGTTGGAAAGAAAGAATATAGAGAGAATGATGATCCTTTACTTTAACTGACTCAGGCTCCGGACCAACCAGTTCTTCCTGCTGGTCAATCATCATAAGGCTGGACATGTAGGTCTTGCCCGATGACCAACAAGACCTTATTTATACCATAGTAGGGGCCGGGGACTGACAAAGGAGCGGATGTCGATGGAGCCGGTGAGAAGGAAGATGGAGAGTAATATGGAAGAGTCTAAATGAATGTGACATCGCGAGAGACAAAGGATTCGGAAGTTTGCCCTGCGGAAGCAGAGCTAGCATAAGGTTTTGAATTACCAGTCCCATGTACAGTTTTTTCCGTAGCAGATCAAGACCGAGTAGCAGCAATCGCTAATTCAATTGCATCATCGCATGAATGACTGATTCCATGATAGCGAGATCAAGAGGCCCAATCAATGAGGGGAAGCAGACTTGGTCTAACTTTAGGCCATTATCGACTTGATCAATCATTAGCATTGAAGGCTTCGACCATTTAGTCTCATCAAAAGAAACTCCCACTTATTCTTTTGTGGCATAGGTGGGCGGAAGTCAGGTTTTTCTCTGTTCCTCCCAGAGACAAATAGAGTTAGGGAATTCTTTCCGAGCGAGATGCCTAGTGGGTGCCCTGGCTCATATTCCCGTGACTCTATTGATGCTAGCGGCACCAAAACTTGAAAGGAATGCCTCTCTTTTCTCCCTGAGAACTAGACTCGGGAACTAAGCCCAAATGGTAGGTTTCAAATATGTCTCCCTTCGCTGACTATATGTAATTCTGCTTCCCGGCGAACTGAGAAATTCTTTGATTCGTTCGAGCGACGGCTTGTGGGTCAGGAGTAATAGGGCGGAGCAAGCCTACACTGGCCAACCAACCCTACGATCCTTTCTTTCTTCTCCGAAAAAAACTTACTATTTTTTTGAATGAGTTATTAAAAATTCTCTCGACAGGTTTGAGAGCGCAGGGAGAGACCAGAGGTTTGGAACCCTGAGCCTAAGGCCTTCATTCAATGGTGCATTTATTGGTGAACATGAAGTAGAGAACTTCGTGTTCGATGTCTAACAGTATTTCAGAGTGGCGCATATACCAGAAGCGGATAAAGTTAGCATTACTTCCATGTATCTTGTGGGTGATATAAAACTATGGTGGAGAACCAGAGTTGAGGATTCTTCACGCCAACCTATCACCGATTGGCCAGAGATGAAACAAGAGCTGAGAATTCGGTTTTTGTCTTGTAATGTCCAATGGCTAACAAGAGACTTCTTAAGGCGTTTGAGGCACACGAGTTCAGTTAGAGAGTATGTGAAGAGCTTCCAATCTCAGATGCTCGAAATGGTATAAGTGAGGAAGATAAGCTTTACAACTTTATGGCTGGATTGCAGTTGTGGGCTCAGAACGAACTTAGGAGGGAGAAAGTGAATGACCTCGTTTCAGCTATCAGGGCAGCAGATTTTTTAATGGACTTCAAAGAAAGTTCAGTGAGGCTAAAAGAAGGAACCTGCTTTCTCGAGGAAAGGAAGTTCCCTTCCCATGCCATTAGTCTAGCTCACCCCGTCTTCTGCGCATCAAAGAAAAGATTTTCGTCTCCAACTCTAATAAAGCGGAAAGTTGGTTGCGGTGGTCAATTCGAAGATATAGAAAGTGTTCCGTAAGGAAAAAACAAAATAGATTTGGCGGGTAAAGAGTCTCAAAAAGAAGAGGGAACCCTAGACCAATAAGATAAAGGTAGGGGGATGGCCCTACACCAGGAAGAACATACACTCGCTATACGACAACAACTGAAGCAAGAAGGATGTAGATCGCTCGTGCCACACAAACGGAAATTACTTCACTCGGTCAAAGACCAAAAAAAGAATTACTTGAGCCGGGAGGTTTTCAACCGATTACAAGGATTATTGGCTGGAGAGTTATTCGCTGACTGAACTGATAGGATTGATTCTATTAGAAGGCGTAGGCCTATAAAGACAGAAAGGGAATGCGCAGACAATCTTCTTCGGGTAACGAGGAACGGCCTGAATAGCGCTTATAGGGAAGAGTTGTATGGTTATTTGACTCTATCAGCTTTTGAGCTCCAACATTCGAGCATTAAAAGCTTGAAAATCCCCTTGACTCATCTAATGCTCTTCCACTGGCAGGAAGTAGAACAGAAATGAGGGGCTCCTTTCCCTACTGATAACAAATGAACGTGGTTATCAAGAGTTAGAAAGAGAAAGATGACACATCAATCTTCTGTACCGAATGGGCCGGACCCTGTTCGTGCTGCGGAATGAATCTAGTCACCATCCGATTTAGCTCTTTTTATTTGAGTATGGAAATGGCTTAAGGAAGCCAATGACTCGAGTTCAATTAGTTTGGCTAAGCCGGCAAGAGAGATGGAGTCACTAAGCCCTAACGTTAGATCCATTATCTCACAGAGTGAACGAGATTCGGATCAATCATCAAAAAGTAAAGTAGGACAGAACCATTCGCTGCGAACAAGTCTTCTGAAAGAAGCAGTTCTCTTATCCGTTCTTGTTAGCTAGGGATTCTGTGTTGAAGCTCATCAAGCAAAGCGTGTTCTTGAACAACTGAATCGCCTTCCTTCAAAGGAACACAATATCAGGAGTTGAAGCTTAGCGTTCAACCGTAACCTCTATTCCTTACTTTATTGCCTTCAGTGCACTTCTTCTCTAATAGTTTAAGCTTACCCTTCGTTAAAAAACCCCCTCTTCCTTCCTGTATTGCTTGTCTTTCTTCTCCTAGTTACTTCTCCACTTAACTCCGCTATCAAACTAGGGATATTTGAACTAAGCCGAATCTGTGGAGCGCTCTTAGCGCAAGCCATAAGAAGGAAGCAACCTACCTTTAATTGCTCTTTCAGCCAAGTCGAAAGATGAAAAGGGGCTTTCTTCTAAAGTAGTCCTTTTTTTTATAGAAGGTCATCTCCAAGTCGAGAAAGGTTCTTTGATTCTATACACTAAAAACCATGAAATACCTCTTTTGCTTTAAAAAAATGTCAACACAGGCGGAACTTGTTTTGGAAGAGGGGATCACCTAGGTAGCGCATAAGCTGGAGCCGGAGACTGGACCAACTATTGCAAGAGGCCGGCTTCCCGGTCAAATTGAAGGGTATTTCCAAGAAGGAGAGTTGAGTAATGGCGGGTTTCGGGACTTAATGACTTTTCTGGTGGTTCACTGGCAGGTTGGGAATCCGAATATCCCACAATGACAGAGTTCACCGAAATAGGATTTCAAGATATAGTGACTGAGCGTGTACCCTATCTAGTTGTTGCTAGTTTGGCTTGTGATGATAGTTTACTAGTATAAAAAAAGTAAAGTATAGTACAAGTACGGAAGGAAGAAGAGAGGAATCCACTCCAAGTCCCTTTTGTGTGTGGATCTTATGGATCTCCTGTATCGACCGGACTAATAGTAAAATAAGGTTAGATTGCCTTACCATATTTTACATTCCTTTTTCTACTTCTTAAATCAGGTGTTCAGTTTCGATTTAGAGCCAATACAATAGAAGTAGTTGTCCTCCCTCAAGCGAAGCTCGGCTAGCAACTTGGTTTGAACGGTACCTTATTCACGCGGTTCCATTCCAATGAAAAAAGAAAAAGGAGCCGAAGGAGCTCTCACAAATAGAATTTGAGTACCAAAGCTAGCTGGATAAACAAGACAGGGATCGCCCGCTCGGCAATGCTACCTTGGGGAGGCTTTAATAGAACAAGAGAAACTCATATTCTAAAGCGTTTTCGATATATGAACAAGATTGCTATGGAAGAGTTGGTGAACATTGTTCTGACTCATAGCTCTAAGATGACTAGCATGAATGAGCCAGCTTCAACACCACCTAGACTCTTAATCATAGACAGACTTGCGACCTCAACATAAAAAAAAGGATGAGCCTGGTCTGTCTATTTGTACGCATTGGCTTAATTCAGTCCTAACCTCCCTAGACACTGCAAAGAACACATAATGAAAACTGCCTGGTAAGGGCTGTACAAGGGAACGATAAAGGGGTTTGATAAGAAAGAGTTTGGGAGTGTCCCGCGTAGTTAACAAACATCGAGTTTGAAGTCGAGGCAGCACGGATACGAGACTATTGAAGTGAAGTTTGGAATCATTATGGTTTTCTATCTTCAGATTACCAAATTGGAGAATCACCAAGGCCTTTCAGCGATTCGACGCGCCCCCCTAAGCTAGACGCTTCACCTACCTGACCTCAGATAGAATGAGTCGCCCTAGCCCTAGTCTTACTAAGAGTTTTAATTGCTCTGTAGGATAGTAGGGCGAATGAATCGCATTAGTGCGATTTGGCTAGCTGAATCGCCCCTCTCTTCATTGACTCTTGGTACCTAGACACTTTGAATCAATCCCCTCTGTATATGTATCTGAGTTCGACACTCCATCCCAGATCTCTAGGAAAAGGGCTGAGAGCAAGACCATATCTAGTGAAAGTGACTAGCCCCTATACTAGCTCTTAGTTATGATAAGAAAGAGTTTGACAGTTATGATTGAAATTGAACGAATATTAATTTAGTGAATTAGTGAATCTAACTTCCATCGACTAAGATTCTAGCATTCAGCTGTGCCATTTCTTTATTAGTTTAAGCTTGAAGTGTGAATGGATTTCCAGATAAGAAGCGCTACCCAATATTGAGCATGTGTCGGTAAAGGAAATCACAAATGAAAGGAAGTGAGTGGAAAGTCTTTCTCGGTACTTTAGCATGGTAATGAAGAGGAAATCCTGTAAGTGAAGGCCAAGGAGGGCTGACATAATTGATTCATGCTTTGCCTTATATAAGAAGGATGACTATAAAACGCTTTTTTACCATAAGATGCTTTATTCTCAAAAGTACTAAATGATTTCCTAGTTCGATTTCGATACTTGCATCAAGTGGTCTTTTCCTTTCAGCCCCTGCATCCTATCCTATACTTGACGAGCTAGTTTCAGTTGTTGGAATTGCTTTCCTTCTCCTGGCAAGTAAAGAGCTAGAGGATTAGGTCAGGCACAAAAGAGACTGTTTCAATCCAGCGGATACAGTACTTATGAAGCATGAAAATAGAAAAGAATGCTCTTTGGGCATTGCTTGTGTCGACCAGCCAAGCAGATGAGATTCTGTCTCTTCCTTTACTATTATCACTGACATTAAGGTTGACTCTCTCCTTGCTCGTTTCACTCCTTTCCGTGAAGAGCATAGTAGGCACCAAGTCGCAGTGACAACGCCTTCCTGCGTTGGTCCTCCGGTAATCAAGCAAGAACAAACAATCATTCATCGGAGGGAGCGGGAATGCTTTGAAGCTCAACGAAGTCAAAGCCCGTTGACCTAGGAGGGATCTATGGAGTTCTCTCTGTCCTCCCTTTGCTTGAACTGGACTTTTCCGAAAAGGTGCTTTGCACTATATGCTGGCTCGCCCGGTCAAGCAAGCTAGCCAGTCAATCCAGCCGTTTTCTTGTTTGGTGCGCTAGTGTGCCTGACTTATAAGTAGGCGTTTTCTTCGCTGGGTTAGATTCCCGATCCACTCCTCTTCATTCGCAGGAAGCATTACTCATTTCTTCAGAGTTGAAGAAAAGGCTACCGATTTCCCACTGACTATTATGTAAGGGCTGGACCCTTGGATGAGAAATTCATGGCTAAGTTAGTCCGTTTTCAAAATAGTACGAAGCTTTCAATTCAAGCACCTTTTTTCTATTCCTATGGTACTAAGGTAGGCAAAGGTAGATAAGTCTCTGGCCTATGTAGCTAACTTAGTAGATAGATAGCATGGATCCCATAGAGCTCTCAGTCTCTAGCCTAGTCTATGGCTCATAGTCTTCGCTTATACTTAGAGTAGTTCGCCCTCTTTAGAAGTCAGGTAGTTCCTTAGTGTTCGCTCTCAACAACTAGTACGCCCTGTTCTCGAAAGCCGAAGAGCAGCTAAACTAAACTTCACTTACATAGGCTGGGGCTGGGGGTGGATAAGGTTCTTTCTTGCTATCGATCTATTACGGCCAGCTTTCAGAGTCTAAAAAGTATATGGCCAAGGATTAAAACCTAAAGGTTCCAAACCTCGAAGTCTGTAGTTGACTCCTGATGGATAGAGGATGGCTCGCTTCTGCCTTCCCAACAGTCCCATCCCTTCCCAGAATCTTGTTTCAATCAATCCGATCAGGCTACGGCGCATATTGCCAATAAACGCCGCTATGCCTTCTTCCAAGACCGATATACCAAGCAAGGAGTGTTCATTCCGCGAGTTTGTTCCAAAAGAATCTCCGGATTCGATCTGTTCAGTTCGGGAATGAATTCTCTTTGTCAAGTCGCTTTCCCGGTTGTTCGGAACGGATCGAAGAATGAGAGAGATTTCTAATCTCGATTTGAAGGGAGTGCAGTTCCATTGTTCAAGAAAACGGGATTGCAAGCAGCACGGGAAAGATTGGATGGTCCGAAACAGCAATCAATTGATGGCAGGGATCACCCAGAGGCTCATTCCACTATCGGCCGGTATGGAGAATGGAGATTGAAAGGACTTTTAGATGAAAGACAGAAAGCCTTACTGATGATTCGACGGACGGAATAAGCTGGCGTACGAAGGAGGAAGGCAACTATTTCAAGTCAAAGCCTCTAGAAAGAAAGAAAGCATTGGCCCGAACTTAGGACTCTTATTCCGTTCCGAAGGACAGGCTGGCTTGCATGGCCTAAGCCTAACTTGGGTACTTGACAGGGCTATATGAAAGGTGTCTTGTGGTTGCAAATCCGTATATAGATAGAGCTCAATTACATCGACCCTCTCTCATATTACATTGACCCTTGCCCTTCGCTGATGGTTGTTCGTTCCAGGGGCTAGCGATCAAGAAATTAAGAGATAGGGAGTCCCTACCCTATAGTAACACCGGGAGACAGAGAACCACCAAAGAAATAAGGTCAGGTCGGGGGCCTAACTTGAAACATCATCTTTGAAATGCCTCATTCTCTTTACGGATTACCTTATTGACCTTTCACTCGAGCTTGAGTCTTCGCTTGAGCGGGTACTCGTCCCGCTTAGGATAGAGGATAGGATACATCCCCTTGGCGTCTGGGTTTCGGTGGTAGGAGGAATCCCCATAGCTGCCACTGCAATAGCCCTGTCTTCTCTGTCCGGCGAATATAGAGAGCTTCTTCCCTTAGCTAGATACGGCTCTTTCTTTTTCTGCGAAGCTTGCCGAGGTTTCTGGCACATCAGTCACCAGAGCTATTTCCTCAAGCTCTGCATCGATCGCATTGACCGCAATTTCGAATGTTTCAACGTCTTCTTCATTCCATTTTGGACGTGAATCAAGGCTGGGAACATCTGCTCCAGCCGGTCTTCATCAAAGAATCATCCTATATCTGTACATTTATATCACCATATATGTTAGGAACTATTCCTACAGTAAGAAAGAAAGCAACCATCACACCTAAACCAACTGCCTTAAGCAAGGGGCCGCTAGCAGGGATTTTGATCTCCGCAAAAGGAACTTCCTCCGAAAAGGCCGACTCAACCGATGCAGACACGTCGTTTATTTCAACAAAACAAACCCTACGGAAGCCAGGCAAATAATATTCCATTTCCATATTAAAGAAAGGGTCATACGTTTCAAAACGTCTGAACAACTCACCCGTGGGGGCGACATTGGATGCGCCATACTCATACCCGTACCAGACTGTACAACCAATGCCCGCGCAGACCAGAACCAAGAAACGCCAATACCTACCTTCATAATAAGTTATTACCTCCACCAAGCGTTGAAGAACATTATCGGTTATGACAGTACGCAAACCTGCCCCGGCACTGCTATAAGCCAACAAACTACTCATAGGAAGAACTCCGCTATTATAAGATAAACCAAGATGCTTTTTTATAAAAGAAAACCTCTCAAAGGATTGAGGTAACCTTAATTCATGAAGTAACATCTCATCCTGACCTGGAAGAAATCGAAAACAGAACAACATACGAATGTTATACGACTGGAATGCTGAATCCAGCACAAGTCGAGGGAGCTCGATAAATGGTGCTTGGAGCTCATTAGAAAATAGGGAGGATCTACTGCTACTGGGAAGTATGGCTAAAACATGATGGGAAAGTGCGCTTTTACTTTAGCATAAAATGATGGGAAAGAACCCTTTATTGCAATATTTCCCGAAAACAGATGGGGAAGAACGCATTTCCGGATACTTTTCAGGCAGTCTTCGTACCATTCCCGGGTGAGACTTTATATATGACCAATGCGAGTAAGGGTATCAAGTGATATACGATTTGATTGGATTTTCTTTTCCTGGAACCACTCTTCTGAGCCTGTTCTCTTACTATGGGATTGGGGTCCCTCTTTTCGCTGTGAAGGGTTAGCCCCGTAAGTCCATCTCTGGGGAGTTCTCTTGCACTTATAGCTCCTTTCATATCTTCTGCCTTCTCTTCTTTTTCCCAGCCAGCTGGGATATTTTCTGTGAGCAAGCCTCTTTCTTCCTTTGCTGTGGGACGAGGCCAGTTCTCTTAATCCATCCAGAGGGAGTGCCCCATAAGCCAATGCCATTCCATTCATTTCCCGTTACCTGCCAGCCATTAATTAGGAATTAGGAGTTCTGTCCATGCGATCTAACGGACTAACAGGACAAGCAGTAGTTTTGAAAGGAAATCTGGCAAGGGAAATCCAGCAAACAAGGGATAGGGATAAGGCAAGTCTTTCCAGTAAGTGGTCGCAAGCGAATGCTCTTTTGAGGGTTCAGGTAAAAGTCCGCGCAAGGCAGTGAGTAAGAAAGCCTTTAATAATCTCCTTTGAGTCAAATCCTGGTAGCAATCCTGTCTGTGAGAAAGCCAGTCTTGAAGTTCCCAGTGAGAGTGAGGCAAGACAGTATATCAGTCTCCGGATAGTAGGAGTCTCTTTTACTTCGTTTCTCCGATAATCAGTTTAGGGCAAGCGAGCTAGTTGCAGCTTCAATAGCTAAAAGAATACTGGGGGTTTTAGTTGCAGTTGAAGTGAAAATTGCTTTTGTTTTGATGTCGTGCCAGGTGGTTTTCTTGGTTATACCTTACCCAAGGATGTTTCCAGGTTTATTTCCAATGTCAGTAAAAAAAGTCTTTCAAGCAAATGCATTTTGACAGCCGAGTCTTTACTGCCAGCTCTCAAGCTTGTACTTTCCCACTTTATTCGAAAGCGCCCCTGTACTCTATCTCCTGTCTAGTATTCCCCATCAGTCTACCTTGACGTTGGCAAAGGATAGACAGCTGAAATACCTCTTTCTTCCTCTCAGTGAAAAAGCCTGTCTTAGCTTAGGAGACCCCTCAGACAAGGTCACAATCCAGTTGAAGTTGATTCTTTTTGCCAGGCTAGTTGCCTTCTTTGGTAGGCCAGTTGAAGAAAAAAGTGCTTCGATAAGAATTTTTCGTGCCAGGAGCAGCCGAACAAGTGCCATCAAG